ATCACATGAAATTTTACCCAACTCCATATATATGTAATGTATGAAATATGTATGCGCGGAGGAATAAAGAAAATTTTCTGTTCAAATTGGACAACAGATACAAATGAAAAGGAATTGAAATCGATAATATACTTATATTTTATATTATGGAGCTTTGTTATAGAATATCAAAAGAAAGACGATTCCATTTTTACCATTATTATGATATTACATATTCCAACCCGACTGGATATCAGAAAAAAATGGATTCCAGATTTGATCGGTTCGCTGAGATAAAGAAAAGACAAAATAATCAAAAATATTGATTTTTTTTTTCGCGAATTCCATTGTTCAAAAAATGAATGATTCGCAGAAAAGGGAGATATTTTTACTTTTTTTTAGTAAAATTCGTAAAATATATATGTAATGAAGTACGTAGGAAGAGTTGTATTTATTAAACATAGAGAATCCCTTATATTTTGGGGTCGTGCTTTATCAAAATTTCTATTTTATATTCAATGAAAAATGGAAGCACGCTAATTTACTATCGGTATCATATCAATAAATAAGATACCTGGTTAGATATCGACATAACAATTTCTGTTCTGGGGTTTACATATACCCACAATTGCTGTTATAATTGAAATTAAGAAGGAAGGGCTTTTTATTGAAAATGAAAAGAATCTCAATACTGATTAGTTATACAGCAATTTGGATTTTCTTATGTTATTAAGAAAACACAATTTGAAATTCAAATCTAAGAATTTTTTATGAATTCACAGCCAATAGTTAATGGTTCCAATTTGTGCGGAATTTTGGCTTTTGTAACTGAAAATCCACATGGAATTTTTCAATAGAAAACAAAAGGGGAAGTTTTTTAAGTATTGTATCGTGTTGGCGGCATGGCCGAGTGGTAAGGCGGGGGACTGCAAATCCTTTTTCCCCAGTTCAAATCCGGGTGCCGCCTGATCAACAAAAGAATCCAAACCAAATTCCTTACTCTGTTCCGCTGATATAACTCGATGAATTCTTCCCCAGCACCGGCGAAGCGGGGGGGGGGACTACATGATTCTAAGCATCTGTAGGTTTGTTTTCTAATAAGATTGTAAACCCCCTTGAATAAAGAAAGACTCTAGTACTAGTAGTGGAGTGGAAGGGAAGCGAGAAGTCTTGATAGCCCTACCCCTGCTAATGGAATATCTACTGGCTGGGTCTTGAATTAGGGAGTCGTGGTGGAAAGGGCAAAAGATACTTTGTATCCAAACTCGAAAGAGTTTCTGAGTGATCGGGCATTTAATCAAAATTATTTCCAATAAGAAATAGAGGTGGATAATGATCTTATTTTGATTTTTTATTTATGAAGACGAAAGGCAATAAAAGAAACAATACAGTAGGTTTTATTATTCTATACGTTCCATTAATAACATTTCCTTGATATTTTCCAAGGGTGTTACTGCCTATTTTCTTTTGCTTGTGCTTAATGTTTACCGATTCGACTTGAAATCAAATCATATAAGAACCCGTTCTAAGTGGATTTATTGGATTGGTTCATCAATAGTGTTGGGTTGGCTCAGAACCCTCCTTTTTTGACTCTGCACCGTTGATTCCCCTATTATTAGTGAACAAGAAAATTCCTTCATATTCATAGAGATAGGGGACATAATTTACATGGATATAGTAAGTCTCGCTTGGGCTGCGTTAATGGTAGTCTTTACATTTTCCCTTTCCCTCGTAGTATGGGGAAGAAGTGGACTCTAAGGGTACTACTAATTGAGTTGAGGAATCAAACTGTATTGTATCAATTGTTTTATTTGTTTTCCTCTTTACTGTTCAAATAGAAAGTAGTTAAGTAGATATGTTTTATAAGAAACAACATAGACATAGCGATTGCTCAATAAAATACTACGCAAAATAAGATCTTGCTTTGGGCGAGCCACATATTGTGTACTTACCACTTGTTTTATTATTTTAGAAATTTATTTGATTTATGTTTTATCGACTTGTTTCATATTTCCTATCATGGTTAAAGTTAAAAGATAAAGATTTCATTTACTACTCCTTTTCAAAAGTTACCATACTCATCCCATAGAGCTCCTTGAAGCATCTGTCAACGGCTCAATCAATTACTTCTTCGGAATGCAAAAAAAAAGATTACTTGGTTTCTTATACCATTTTTCTTCGTTAATTTGATTCTTTCGACTAATTCCCGGATTCATATTCGAAATAAAAAAATCTGAAATCTCGGAATTCGAATAGAAATCGTAAGAGTAAGATTTATTTTTCCATTTTTTTCCGATTGGATGGAATGGAATTCCTACAAATCAAATATCAAATAGATGAAGATATAATATATTTTAGATTGATCCATATTAAGCCTCCATAAAAGTACAACTTTATACACTATAATAACCATAATAAACAGTATCTAGTATATGGTAGAAAGATTCATATATTTCTTTCTACCACATACTATACTGTTGGATCTCATAGAATACTGCTGATTCTAGCCCGATCATTTCATTTAAGACGCGAAATTAGAATTGCTTTTTATTTCTTCAATCATTGATAAGAACTAAGAAGTCAAATTTCATTCAAATTAATCATTTTGGCTGATTGTTTTTACGTAAATAATAAGTAAAAAAGCAGTCGGAATTAGAATAAATAATGCAGTAGCAATAAATGCGAGAATATTTACTTCCATAATCTCATTGTTTCTTTTTTTTTTTTTTACTTTGCAATAACTCGGGATTTAATCCCATAGAGATGATAATGATAAAATTTTCGCCCTTTAAATTTAATGGGATAAATTTGAATTACATCGCGATAATATTGAATCGAATCAATATTCAATATTATGAATAACAATATCTATATCTAAGCTATCAAATGGAGTCATCATCAAGAATTGAATAGTATAACATAGAAAGATCCTTTATCCATACCGAATCCAAAAATGGATTCCCGATCCAACCAGGAATTCTTTATATTTATCATTCTTTTCCATGCTTTATTTTCTATAAGCATAACCCCGCCCCCTCCCTTATACAATCATCTGACCGCCTCTCCACTTCTATTCTAGTAGTTAGAAACCCAACCAAACAATAGAAGTTAAACGGAAAGAAGTTAATTGAGTTTTAAACTCCGTTCTTTTAATGATCTAATTTTCTTAGAAGACAAAGAAGTGTGATAAAGATGAAAGTCCCGGTATAAGTATCCAAAATCGAATATTCCATCAAATTCAATTCACTATTTATTTGCCTTCCCGAGGGGGGACCTAAAAAAGATCTTTTCTTTTGCTAAGAGGGTCAGGATCCTTGTTTAATCTTTCTTTTATTAAATGAATATCCTCTTTCTTTGGAACACATATATCAAAGGTGGAGTGTACAATTTGAATAAGATAATTTGTTTCCAATTAATAATTGAGATTGCACACAATCGGAATCAAAAATAAAAAACTTCATTTAATCCGAAAAGTATTCTATCAGAGTAACGATGGTAAATTAATGTATTTAAGAAAAGAGTTCCATTATACGGATCGAAAACAATCGAAAAGTCCGACCCAGTACGGCACCTCGTACAATTCTGAATATATAAATTAAGAATTGTACTAATCCGCATATGTCTCTCTCCCATCAATTGGGATTGGTAGATGTAATGGGAATTTAAGGATTTCTTTGCTGAGAAATGCGAAAAAAAAAAAAAAAAAGAAATAAAGTTCTACGAAATTCTGCTCCCTGTCCCCTTTTTTCACAGAAAAAGGGAAATGAATTAAATATTTATCGGGTCTGCCGGGACTGACGGGGCTCGAACCCGCAACTTCCGCCTTGACAGGGCGGTGCTCTGACCAATTGAACTACAATCCCCGGGAAAGAAGTTGTATAGCATATATTATTCTTATGATTTAATTCAAACCATTTATTTTAGTTCTATTTCGAATCGTCGTGTTGTAATATAGATGCGAGTGATATATTGATATCCTCACGAATACGCACTTTCGTGAGGGTGACATGAATCAGGAATCGGAATCACTAGCAATCCTTTTGCTATTGTCAAATCGATTGATAATCTATATCGGGAAACAAGCAAATAAATAAAAGTTGAGGGATATAGCCGACAGTTTTCTTTATTTCCGGGCATTTATGGAAAACGAATGGGTATATCATTTCATGGCGAGTCTGCAAATTTTTTGGGCCGAGCTGGATTTGAACCAGCGTAGACATATTGCCAACGAATTTACAGTCCGTCCCCATTAACCGCTCGGGCATCGACCCAAGAAGAGTAAATTCTAGACTTATTGATAATCCATAATCAAATCAAATTCCTTTCGTAGTATCCCTACCCCCAGGGGAAGTCGAATCCCCGCTGCCTCCTTGAAAGAGAGATGTCCTAAACCGCTAGACGATGGGGGCACGCCTGCTCGACCGTCATCATACTATGGTTTATAGTATGAACAGTTTTTGCAATTGTCAATATAATGACTAGATCCGCCGATCCTTCTGCCTTTCATGATTCCATAGAATTTTTTGATTCGTCATTTAATAATAATAGCGATTAGAATGAATGGTTCATAAAGATAAATTTGGATCTATGTCGAATTGGTGGGTACATGTATCAATCATGTTAATATAGGGGTCAAATAAAAGAAAAGTAATTTAGGATCGGTCTTGAAACAATTCGTTGCATTGATATTTATCAAATCCAACAAACCATTCTTGCCCTATACTCGCGGAATAAATAAAATGAAATTGATCATTTCTTTTCTGGAACGGGCCACCAGCCCGCCGGCCTTTATGACTTTATTGAATGTACTTAATATATAATATATATACATAGATCTATCTTATCCCTAGAGTGACTTACTCGGGAGTTAAACCAAGTGGGCCCTTTTAACTCAGCGGTAGAGTAATGCCATGGTAAGGCGTAAGTCATCGGTTCAAATCCGATAAGGGGCTTTAGGTTTTTTCATAAAACCCCCGGCTTAGTATTCTATTTGAGGGGAGAATAAAGAAAGATATTGTTGC